TGTTTTAACAAATACATCTGTTTTAACAAATACATCTCGAAAAAACTACTTAATCCATAATAAAAAAATGCATTGTGCAAGAATCCATAGCTTCCATTCTTTTTTTTTTTTTTAGATACGTTACCGGAAAAAAAAAAAAAAGAGTAAAAAAATGAAATGTCATTTTGATCTTATATCATTTATCATTTTAGTTTTCTATTCATAGAAATCAAAAAGTCTTTTTTTTTTTTTATGTTTGATCAACAGGTATTTCATTTTTTTTTTTTTCAAATCAAATACATTCAAAAAAAATCATTGTTATTCGGGATTCATGCGAACAGCCCCAGAGCCCGGCAGGGCACTGGCCGGGCTCTGGCTGTATCAAAAGAAACTACAAAAAAAAATGGAATGGGAATAAATAGAAATATGATATTCTATATATAGAATATACATATAAATGAATAGAATATGAATAATAATAATATATATGTAATGTTCTATTATTATAATAATGAATAGAAATCAAATCCATTACAAATAAAATAGAAAAAAGAGAGAGAGAGATAAGATATAAATAAAAAAGTCTTTTTTCAAGCCCTACTTTTTGTTTTGTTTGTTTATGCAATGTAACATAAACATAATATATATATTTCAATTGGGAGAGATGGCTGAGTGGACTAAAGCGTCGGATTGCTAATCCGTTGTACGAATTTTTGTACCGAGGGTTCGAATCCCTCTCTTTCCGTTTCCGTCCATGATTTGGTATTTTTTCTTTTGAACTTATGGAGCTTCCTTTGTTTGTTTTCTTTGTTTGATTTTTCTATTTACCACTTAAAGATGTATAATAGATATAAAATCCTAAAAATTTTTCAAAATCTAGCACAAGCAAGGAAAACATAGAAAACTTAAAATATTTTTTTTATTCTTCACGTCCTGGATTACGTCCTGGATCGTTAGATAAGAATCCGAAGATGAAAAGAGAAACAAAGAATATCACTATCGTGTAAACAAATAGTTTTAGAGTAAGCATTACAAAATCTCCAAGATAAAAAAAAACGACAGAGAAAGAGAAAAGAGAATAGATTCTCTTATATAACACATTATGTTTCTTTTGATACAAAGTTTCTAAGAAATGAAGTGATTTCAAGGAAATAGAAAAAAAATTCGGAAATTTCTTTCTTTGTAGGAAGAGCCGAGCCCTTTATTACTATTACCAATATAGTATTACCAATACCAATATACTATTACCAATATTTGTATTACAAAAGATTTTCTTTCATATCCACAACCCAGGTACTGGTGGTGGACTCAAATCTAATACAAATCTAAAAATAGAAGGATTTCTCAGTGGAAAAAACGTAAGAATGAGGGAATAATGAGATGGTCCAGATTTTTTTTGTCTATCAAAAAATTTCAATATTTGAATCGAGGATTCACACTGTAAGACTTATCTGATCTTTTAAATTGTTAAAATGTTCGAATTTTTGTTTTCGAATAAATTCCGAATTTTTTTAGGACATTTATTCAAATTCAAGATCTCATCGAAAACTTACAGCAGCTTGCCAAACAAAAGCTAAAAGAAAAAAGAGTACAGGTATTACTGGCATAATATCCACAATTGGATTCAAAAAAGCATAGGCTTCAGGTAATTTCGCCAAGAAAAAACCACTTGAATAAAGGGCGGAGTGAATACAAATACAGACCAAACTAAAGAGATTAAGCATAACAAACATTTTGTTCTTTAAGAAAAGAATTTTTTTTATTATTACAATCTTTATTGTATATTATTGTATATATATGTCTAATTTATATTAGAATATATTAAGAATTATATATATACATATATAATATAGATTTCTATTCTAATATTATATTCTAATAATATTAATATAGATCTAATGATATTAATATAGAGTATAATATTAGAATTAAAAAAAATATATTCCACTAAAATATGGAATAATATATATATAAATTTGAAATAAAATAATTAATATAATACTAAAAATAAGTATTTTAGTATATTTTAGTATTAATAGATATATTAATTATAGATAATAATCAATATTATTATTATTTAATAAATTATTAAAACTAAAAAAAAAAATCAAATACAATCAGACCCTGCAAAATCCTTATTTAATTTGAACTTATCTAGTTCAAAATCTTTCCAGTCTGACAAAAAAAAGAAGAAATGAGACTTTCATACAATATCTTAATTGAATTCTATGTAATGATCAATAATTTCAGTTTGATTCTATATCTACGCATATCAAACTCGTAGCAACAATTTATTCTATGGATTTCTTGAGGTGGAATTGACGAACAACCAATACCAATAATAGTGTTTATTAATGTCGAATCAAAAATGGGGCGTGGCCAAGCGGTAAGGCAACGGGTTTTGGTCCCGCTATTCGGAGGTTCGAATCCTCCCGTCCCAGAGCATATCCATTCATGATGTATATACTATTTGAATACAAATAGTATCTCAGGATAAAAAAAAAATGAACCCCTTTTTTTACCATTCGTCTCTAATCTAAATCGAGTCGCTTTTGAATCTACATCTTCAAAGTCGATTATTATTTTTTTTTTTTTTTTGTAATCACTATGGATAATCTTATAATAAATATATATGAAACAATATATGGATTTATATTAATTTAATATATTAATTAAAATGCTTCTTTTTTCATATCTATTTCTCTTTTATTATATATATGTATTTTATTTTATTTCTAATATAGAATATATATATATTAATATATATTTGAATTGAATAAATATATATTTGAATTGAATAAATTCTTTTTTTTTTCTATTTTACAAAAACAAACTATCAAATCGAATAGAAAATTTATTCATACAATATCGATTTAATTTTAGTTTTTTTTTACTTCTTTCCTTTAGATTTCGAAATTGTCCATTCATATAGAAGGAAAACCTAGAAGTAAAAAGGATGGATTATTATGTATCGATTGAATCAATGACTATTCACGATTTCATAATTGAATCAATGACTATTCACGATTTCATAATTGAATCAATGACTATTCACGATTTCATAATTGAATCAATTACATACCGGATCCAAACTAAAGGAATGTTATGGTAAAACTTCGTTTGAAACGATGTGGTAAAAAGCAACGTGCGACTTGAAAGACATGATTAGATTAGCTGTGGATTCTTACATCCGCCATTTTTTTAGTATATAGAAATGGAGTGCTCTTGGCTCGACATCGTTTGTTCTGTTCCACTAGAACTCTTTGTTTGGGGGACGGGAGAGGGGTTGATGATGTAAATAGTACACGATGGAGCTCGAGTTGATTCATTTCTCAGGGGCAAGTATCTAAGGTTAGTGAAAATTAATAAGTTAGAACAACTTCGTAAGTATATTTTTGATAGAGAAATCGAAAAGATCCAATTTGAGCAAGGTTAAAGAAAAAGTGAAATTTGTTGGAATTGGTAAAACTATTTCGATCAAAAGTGTATCGCGGGAATCAACCCTCTATTTGTATGATTCGTTGAGAGAAAGAAAAAGAAATGGTATGTTGCTGCCATTTTGGAAACGATTAAGGATCCCCGAAGTAATGTCTAAACCTAATGATTCAAGGAAAAGCTAAAAGATCCTGGAACAAGCAAATACCATTTTCAAATTGTCTCAACAATTCCATTAGAATAACCATTCTATTAGAATGAAGAAAAACATGGATTCTAAATAAGACGGGCAAGAAAAGGGGGTAGAGACCGCTCAATAAATGAAATACCTAAGGTTTTTGTTTTCCTTTAAGTTATTTGAGAGTTATCCAATTTGAGTTATGAGGTTGCGAATACAAGGAGTTATTTTTTTTTTTTTTTTTTTTTAGAAACAAAAAAGAGAATAAGAAAAATACTTAAATCACAGTCTAATTGATTTCATGATTTTATTGATCTATTTGACATAATAATTTTATACATAGACATAATTTTTGAATTTTATCGAGCCGTACGAGGAGAAAACTTCTTATACGTTTCTATGGGGGGGTGTATTGTTCATCTATATCTATCCCAATGAGCCGTTTATCGAATCGTTGCAATTGATGTTCGATCCCGAAGAGAGGGAAGAGATCTTCGGAAAGTGGGTTTTTATGATCCAATAAAGAATCAAACCTATTTAAATATTCCTGTTATTCTATATTTCCTTGAACAGGGCGCTCAACCTACAGGAACTGTTCAGGATATTTTAAAAAGGGCAGGTGTTTTTTTGGAGCTTTCCCCTACTCAACAAACGAAATTCAATTAATGAAATTAAAAAGAAGGAGGGTGTGGATGACTTGTATATAGATTTATAGAACTCTTTTCTTTTTATCCCCCCTCCCGCTCTCCATACCTAATTTTATATTTCTTATTGTTGACATAAAATGATGTTTTGGATAGCCACAAAAATGGATTTTTATCGGTCTTCAATTCAAAATGAAAAAAAAATGGATAGAGATAGAAGATATAGGAAAAGGCAAATGAATACTGACTAAATGAAGTAATTGGGTCTATAAATCCATTACCCCCAATGAGGTGATTTTTTTTTTTTTTTTATTATATAAATATTATTTTATAAAAGAGATTTATTATTATTATATAAAAGAGAAGAGAATTAATAGAATTGTATTCTAGATTATATTATCTATATTATATCTTTTTATTATTTATTTGATTATTGTTATTATATTTTTCAATATATTATTGAATTTAAATATTCGAATTTCTATTAGATTAGAATACGTTTTCTATAATAAAAAGGGAAAAATAATCGAATTGAAAAAGAATTCCAGCACATATAGTGACATATATAGTGAAATAATACTCCAGGTTCTCACGAAAAAGAATCATTTTTTTTTTTTTTTTTATACCACTCGCTCGTTATTATTATCAGTTACCAATCCTAGTGATTGGATTTATATACTTTTTTTGATAGTAAACAAATGAGATATAATATAAAAGATATTCCATTTTAATGTTTAATGATTTTTCATCGAATGACTATTCATCTATTGTATTTTAATGTTAATAGAGGAAAAAAACTCTATGGAAAAATGGTGGTTCAATTCTATGTTGTTTAATAGGCAGTTAGAATACGGGTGTGGGCTAAGTAAATCAATGGATAGTTTTGGTCCTATTGAAAATACCAGTGTAAGTGAAGACCTAATTTTTATTGATATGGAAAAAAACTTTCCTAGCTGGAATGATAGTGACAATTCTAGTTACAGTAATGTTGATTATTTAGTCGGTGTCAGGAACATCCGGAATTTCCTATCTGATAAAATTCTTTTAGTTAGGGATAACAATAGCAAGAGGAACAGTTATTCCATATATTATGATATTGAAAATCAAATTTTGGAGATTGACAATGATCATTCTTTTCTAAGTGAACCAGAAAGTTTTTTTTATAGTTATAAGAATTCTAGCTATCTGAATAATGTCTCTAAGAGACATCATGATCATTACGTGTATGATACTAAATCTAGTTGGAATAATGACATTCATAGTTGCATTGAGAGTTTTCTTCGTTCTCAAATCTGTATTGGTAGTCACATTTTAGGTGAGAGTGATAAATACAATGACAGTCACTTTTATTATTACATTTGTAGTAAGGGCAGAAATAGTAGTGAAAGCGAGAGTTCTAGTATAATAACTATCACAAATGATATAAATGATAATTATTTAACTAGAAGAGAGAGTTCTAATGATCTCGATGAAACTCAAAAATACAAGCATTTATGGATTGAATGCGAAAATTGTTATGGATTAAATTATAAGAAATTTTTTAAATCAAAAATGAATATTTGTGAACACTGTGGATATCATTTGAAAATGAGCAGTTCAGATAGAATCGAACTTTCGATTGATCCAGGTACTTGGAATCCTATGGATGAAGACATGGTCTCTCTGGATCCCATTGAATTTCATTCGGAAGAGGAACCTTATAAGGATCGTATGGATTCTTATCAAAGAAAGACAGGATTAACTGAGGCTGTTCAAACAGGCACAGGTCAACTAAACGGTATTCCTGTAGCAATGGGGATCATGGATTTTGAGTTTATGGGGGGTAGTATGGGATCCGTAGTAGGTGAGAAAATCACCCGTTTGGTCGAATATGCTGCTAATCAACTTTTACCTCTTATTCTAGTATGTGCGTCCGGAGGAGCACGTATGCAAGAAGGAAGTCTGAGCTTGATGCAAATGGCTAAAATATCTTCTGCTTTATATGATTATCAAACAAATAAAAGGTTATTCTATGTATCCATCCTTACATCTCCTACTACTGGTGGGGTGACAGCTAGTTTTGGCATGTTGGGGGATATCATTATTGCCGAACCCAATGCTTACATTGCATTTGCGGGTAAAAGAGTAATTGAACAAACGTTGAATAAGACAGTACCCGAAGGTTCACAAGCAGCTGAATATTTATTCCATAAGGGCTTATTTGATTCAATCGTACCGCGTAACCCTTTAAAGGGGGTTTTAAGTGAGTTATTTCAGCTCCATGCTTTCTTGCCTTTGACTCAAAATTTAAAATCTAGCAGAACCTAAAAGATTTTTTTATTCTTTTTTTTTTTTAATTCCAAATAAAATAAATTAAAAGGTGTATTATCATACATATGTTTCTTGGAGAAATAGAAGGCGAAATCAATCCATTTATTTAGTTCTACGTTTTACATTCCTTATGTTTATAATTATATATTAGAATCATATATATATAATTTATATAATTAATTAAATAGAATCTAATTCTATAATATAGAATTAGATTCTATTTGCACTTTTGATTCCATTTTTTATTAATTTATTTCTTTTTTATTATATTTTATACTCAATATACTCATTTATACTCATTATATAGACTGAATATATATAGAATATATATTCAGTCTATATAATGAGTATAATTTATCAAATATACTTATCGAAAAAAGTTATCCATTGAGTCATACTAAGTATATTTGAATTCTAGTGATTATAGACTATCTTTATAACAATATAAGAAAAAAATGAAATATATATAAATATATATAACAGGTACAAATATTAAATCGAGATACCCATTCTATGATAAACTTACCCTCCATTTTTGTGCCTTTAGTGGGCCTAGTATTTCCGGCAATTGCAATGGCTTCTTTATTTCTTTATGTTCAAAAGAACAAGATTTTTTAGATACGGACAGTAGGCACAAATCAGATATATTTTTTTTAGATCTGGAAGCAATTCGATGAATTACTCCTAAAGGTTTACTGCTAGTTGATGAGAGTTACTTCGGAAACAAAGAAAAGTAAAGTAAAATTCATTTGCTTGGGTTTTTTATTCTCCCAATTCCAATAAAACAGAACTGGATCTAATATGAGTTGGCGATCAGAACGTATATGGGTAGAACTTATAGCTGGGTCTCGAAAAACAAGTAATTTCTGCTGGGCCTTTATCCTTTTTTTAGGTTCATTAGGGTTCTTATTGGTTGGAACTTCCAGTTATCTTGGTAGGAATTTGTTATCTTTATTTCCGTCTCAGCAAATTCTTTTTTTTCCACAAGGAATCGTGATGTCTTTCTATGGAATCGCGGGTCTCTTTATTAGTTCTTATTTGTGGTGTACAATTTGGTGGAATGTGGGTAGTGGTTATGATCGATTCGATAAAAAAGCGGGAATAGTGTGTATTTTTCGTTGGGGATTTCCCGGAAAAAATCGTCGTATTTTTCTCCGATTCCTTATGAAAGATATTCAGTCCATCAGAATAGAAGTTAAAGAGGGTATTTATACTCGTCGTATCCTTTATATGGAAATCATAGGACAGGGGGCCATTCCCTTGACTCGTATTGACGAGAATTTGACTTCACGAGAAATTGAACAAAAAGCTGCAGAATTGGCCTATTTCTTGCGTGTACCAATTGAAGTACTTTGAAAAAAAAAAGAAATGAACTGAAAAAATGAATGCTTCCTTAGGGAAAATTTCTTTTTTTTTTTTCGAAATTTTTCTATTTGGTTTTGATAGAAGGGGCCTTCTTTGGTTTCGAAATCCGACTAATATTCATTACGCGAAGTGCTCCTCCGTGTATTCATCAAAAGGGGTAATTGCTTCGAATCTTAGCAATTGATATTTTTTGAAACAATATTTTTTTCTTCATTCAAAAATTGGCAGTGGATTCTTTCGATTTTTTAGTCTATTTCTGTATTCTTTCTAATTAGTCTATTTCTGTATTCTTTCTAAATTCAAGGACTAACTCCCGAATTGAAAATAAAAAGACGCGGGAATAGATTATAGATTTTCTATGACTTGTAATAGAACTTATGCTTGATAGAAACATTATTATCATCCTATAGAGTTGACGAATGAGATGAAGCTGAGTTCATTAAATAAAGACGAAAAATGGCAAAAAAGAAAGAATTCATTCCGTTTCTATATCTTACACCTATAGTCTTTTTGCCCTGGTGCATCTCTTTCACATTTAAGAAAAGTCTGGAATCTTGGGTTACTAATTGGTGGAATACTAGGCAATCCGAAATTTTCTTGAATATCATTCAAGAAAAGAATATTCTAAAAAAATTCATAGAATTCAAGGAACTGTTCCTCTTGGATGAAATGCTAAAGGAATACCCGGAAACACGTCTACAAAATCTTCGTACCGAAATCCACAAAGAAACCATCCAATTGATCAAGACGCACAACGAAGATCGTATCCATGCGATTTTGCACTTCTCGACAAACATACTCTGTTTCGTTATTCTAACTGGTTATTCCAGTCTAGGTAATCAAGAACTTCTTATTCTTAACTCGTGGGTTCAAGAATTCCTATATAACTTAAGTGACACAATAAAAGCTTTTTCTATTCTTTTATTAACTGATTTATGTATAGGATTCCATTCGACCCATGGTTGGGAACTAATGATTGGTTCTGTCTATAAAGATTTTGGATTTGCTCAGAATGATCAAATTATATCTGGTCTTGTTTCCACTTTTCCAGTCATTTTAGATACAATTTTAAAATATTGGATTTTCCGTTATTTAAATCGCGTATCTCCGTCACTTGTAGTGATTTATCATTCAATGAATGACTGAAAAAAGATCCACTGATCAAATTGGAAAGTTTGTTATTTTTTTGAATTTTGTACAAAAGCTAAACAACATTCAAATCTTTTTCTTTCTAGCCACCACCCAAGGGATTCTTCCCATATTCCAGGAAAATCTTTTCAGTAAATAGCAGAATCATGGATAGGGAACTATGCCAGTGACCTACCAAATTTTATTGTAGAAATTTTCAGGATCAATGATTGGACCATGCAAACTAGAAATGCCTTTTCTTGGATAAAGGAAGAGATTACTCGATCCATTTCCGTATCGCTCATGATATATATAATAACTCGAGCACCCATTTCAAATGCATATCCCATTTTTGCACAGCAGGGATATGAAAATCCGCGAGAAGCAACTGGTCGTATTGTATGTGCCAATTGCCATTTGGCTAATAAGCCCGTGGATATTGAAGTTCCACAAACGGTACTTCCCGATACTGTATTTGAAGCAGTTGTTCGAATTCCTTATGATATGCAAGTGAAACAAGTTCTTGCTAATGGTAAAAAGGGGGCTTTGAATGTGGGGGCTGTTCTTATTTTACCGGAGGGCTTTGAATTGGCCCCCCCCGATCGTATTTCGCCTGAGATTAAAGAAAAGCTAGGTAATCTCTCTTTTCAAAGCTATCGTCCCACAAAAAAAAATATTCTTGTGGTAGGCCCTGTTCCCGGTCAGAAATATAGTGAAATCACCTTTCCTATCCTTTCCCCCAATCCTGCTACTGAGAGAGATGTTCACTTCTTAAAATATCCTATATATGTAGGCGGGAACAGGGGGAGGGGTCAAATTTATCCCGACGGGAGCAAGAGTAATAATAATGTGTATAATGCTACAGCAGCGGGGATAGTCAAAAAAATCATACGAAAAGAAAAGGGGGGATACGAAATAACTATAGTGGATGCATCGGATGGACGTGAAGTGATTGATATTA